GTGAAATAAAAAGGAGCCTCACCACAGCCTTGAACAAGCACCGGGTGACGCGAAAGCCGTTTTAGTTAGTCACTAAAGCCGTTTTCTTGCTGGTACCGGAAACTCCTTTCCTTTAGAATCTCAGGCCCGAGAAGGAAGAACGAGGCTTGAATCGAGGCAAGGCGCTAGACAGCCGAGTGAGTTTCAGTGCTAGTAAGAAGAGCAGTTGCAAGCTAGCAAAGAAGTGAGATAGAAAGCTCGCATTTTCGAGTATATATACAATGGCAATCCAAGACAAAAGAAAGAAAAAGAGCATTTGATCCTAAGGTAGTTACTACTTGCTTACTTAAAAAAAAAGTAAGGGCTTTTGTCAGCCTTAGACTGCGTCTTCAGATACATCTATTGGCCATTCCTCATCAGATTCTCTAAACGTGATATTCAATTACATTGCCTTAATAGAAGAAAGATCTGGTAATAATAGGACTTGGATCTCAAGTAAGTAGGCGTTCTCGAGGTCTTTTCTCTAGCACCTTCCTGCTTCTCTTATCCCGAACACCTTCCCCTTCTAACCTAGGAGAACTACTGAAAGCATTCGTACTTGGTTCCTTTACTCCGGCTGAACTAATGCAAACTTACCGATGTTCTTTCAAGGGGGGGGGGAAGAAGAATATGGATTACTTGAACCTTTTGATGCATAAGATGGAGAGCTGTGAGCAGGGCCCCATTGAGACCTTTTACAAGGTCGAATGGAGGGGGCCAAGATAAGATCTGTAGTTCTATTCTGGAATCCAAACAAAGAAAGTAACTAAATAGGCATCGAGCCGTTCAGATGAGACCCGAAGAACAGGAAGAATAAATAGCAAAGGGAATCCCCGACTTCCTAGAATCACAAGGTAGCATAGCCCGTTAAGTGAAGTAGTGCGCGAAAAGGAATGATTTGATAAAGCAGTAGCCGGCTCGGGGGTAGGAAAAGGTGGGTCAGTCTAGAGCCAGACGACTCGTGAAGAGAGAAAGCATCTGCCCCTTCTATTGACTTAGATGAGGAGTTTACTATTCTACTGAGAAGGTTTTCACATATTTGACCCGGTCAGGAGAAAAGATACAGAAATATGATTTGGATGAATCTTATTTCAATCCCTATAGAGAAAGTGCGGGTGAGGATAATTCTTTGACAGAAAAGGATGTCTGTCAGAGTGTAATCTCTAGCCAAAGGCTAGACAAGTTCTTTAGTCTGGAGGTACCGGAGGACATTAGAAATGACAAACGAAGACTTAAAGTCTGGAATGCTAACGTCTCGCGTTTTAAACAGCACTACTATGGCTATTGTCATTCTGTATGCGGCGAGAATCTTTGTTGGAATGCCCATCAAGAAAGGTGGGAGAGCTTTGAGAGAAAGCTCACTGGAAAGTATTGTTTACACCATTAATGAGATATTTTATCAACAGAGCTTATTCAACAACGGCGGAAAGCAGACAAAAAGAAGCTTCCGTCTTATTGAATCATATGATTTCCCGGGTTGACCGATCTAAATGCCAACACCCCCATCCAGGGCTAATCATAGCCTCTCATACCTTCAAAGAGCCATACTTCGCTTTTAGCGATTTTGATCAACTCAGTCTGGCTATCATGGATCTCTTACTCCGGGGTGCTTACCCTTACTTATCGGGTTCGAATTACGCTAAGTTCAATGTTTTATTTACAATGTTTACCTCCGGCGGGACACCTACCACCTTTGCGGCTGGTCGTGCTATCGCCTTGACTTAACTTATGAAGATGGAAAGTGAATTCCAAAGAGTGAGATATATGCTCTTTTAAATGAACGAATAATCGATTTGATCGAAAAATACGAAGGATATTTGGTTATTGGAGTCACAATCCGAGTCTTTTTGGAGACTAAATTAAAGGAGGCGCAGTACCTCTCTGCCGAGGTTAGGGAAAAGATCCTTATCGAATTCTTAAAGGTTCGATATTAACGGATATCAAGCCAAGAAAGGCAAAAGTTCTCCGATATCGGAAGCGTAATTATCCAACCCATATCACAGCACTGAAATCTGGTTCAACTAGGCTGAAACCCTTCCTGGTTGCCGATACCGAGACTATACTAATAGATGTCAAGTCCACTCCCGATCCCGAGACCGGTGAGGAGGATGTGACCAAAGTTCATTTTCCTTATGCTGCAGGTGTCTTGCTGGTTCGTCCCGGTGTGGTGATCGATAAAGGTCGAATTTATACCTACTACAGCGAGGATTACACTTCTAAAGTCTTCAAAAGCTTTGAAGAAAGGATAAGTTACTTACGCACTTTGTCTATAGGTTCATTTCAATTATTAAGCAGAATCCTTCGATTCAAACTGTATACTTCCATAACTTCTCACGATTCGATGGAATTTTCTTGGTGAAGCACCTAGCGTTACATCATTCCAATTTTAGGCTAAAACCTCTGGTGAGGAAAAAATCTACGAGATAGCCGTCTATACAGGTAATAGACTCTTATTCCGCAGGAGAGACTCCTTGCATCTACTCCCTGGCAAGCTGCATGTCCTAGCTAAGAATCTATGCAAGGGAATTGGCGGGAAAGGCTCTATCGCCTATGACGAGGTAAGCCTTGAAAATTTTCTTATTAAGAAAAAAGAGTATATCGAATATATGAAAAATGACATTTTTGGTGAGGTAGTGCAAAAAGCCCAAGAGTTATATTGGAAGAACTACAAGATCGACATAGAATGCAAGGTAACTCTTTCTTCAGTGGCTCTAACCATCTTTCGTATGAAGTACTACGACGTTAACTCCCAACAAGCACCGGGTGACGCGAAAGCCGTTTTAGTTAGTCACTAAAGCCGTTTTCTTGCTCCTTATGTAATGCATGATTTTCCGATGCCTGGAGGTGAGCCTGAGTGGCATGGAAATCTGGGTGATAAGGACTTAGATAGCCTCTTTGGCTTTATTGAGGCATATGTGGAATGCCCCGAGACTATAAAGAGACCCTTCCTTCCCTTTCGGGAAAAAAAAGGGGGGTCTTTTATTGGTGTCTACTATAGTGAGGAGTTAAAGTATGCAAGAGACATAGGCTACACTGTGATCCCGCTCTCAGGCTACCTCTTCCAGAAGAAGGAAAGCCCGTTCAAGGACTATGTTAGCACTCTTTATATATAATAGAAGATTAAAGGCTAAGAAGGAAGGAAATGACGCCCTTGCCTAAGAACCTTTTGAATTCGCTGTACGGAAGGTTTGGAATTAACCCTAAAAGCACGATAACCTTGATCTGCGATGACAATAAATAGAACATATTTTTGAAGAAGGATTCATTTATAGACGGTCATAAGCTTAAAGAAAACAATTGGGTGTTATGGTACCATAACAATATGGAGGAAGCATCTTCGTTTAGCAACTCCTCCCTTCTCAAGCGCTCTTCCTCTCTTCTCACTTGCTGGATGAGCTGTTCTTGTTCCTTCTCGAGATCCAGGATCCGTTCTATGACTGGCTCTGTTGGCATGCCCCGCTCTTCGCGCCAGCACACTTGGCGTTCGAACTCAGCAAACTCACCCTCGATTTGATCAAGTCTCTTCTGCAATAGTTCTATCCCTGAGGAGTGATAATAGTAGCGGTCTTCATGTTTCACGGCTGGAACAGCGGCATTCACCGTAGCAGTTTCGTTCAACGAAGGAGCAGCAGTGGTTGTAGCAGTGGTATTGTCAGCATTTGGAGACCCTTTTCTTTGTCTTTTCCGGGGATATGTAGTAGCTTAACCTTAAGGAACGTAGTCGCTTAAGCGAAGCTTTTGGTATGTAATCGCTTATGTTAAGCTTAAGGAAAGAGAAGGCTAGATCTAACAGATAATAGTGGTATTCTTACCTAGGAACTAGAGCAGACGCAGACCTTTCATCTATTGTCTTATCGTCTTCTCTTCCTAGTTATATCTTCCTGTAGTTCCAGGAAGCAAGGGAGCTATGGAAGAGCGTAGGAGAGAGAGCAAGGAGGATTTATTATCATTTGTAGAAGGAAAGGCTATACCATTGACTTTGGGTGATGGGACACCTTTACCAAAGGGTGAGGTTTTAGGTCATATTTATAGTCGTATTTTATATAAAGGTGAGTCATACGTGGGGGAACTAGTGCCTAGAGTCGGGATTCGCTTCTACACGGAGGCGGGTAAAAAGATAGAAATTCTATCCGTTTCTTCTGATGACAGAACTAAACAACTGGAGGAGGCCCTTCGTAATCAAGTAGAGGTCGGTTCTTTGCCAACGATTACACCTAAAAAGATAAGAAATCGTAAGAAAACATATTACAGCAGTATAACTCCTGTTAAATGCAATTCTAAGGAGTTAAACCCGTTCTTGGTTGCCGACACTGAGACTCTTTTACTTGATGAAATTCACCAACCGTATGCTGCCGGTGTTATGATGGTTCATCCTGGTGATAACATCAAAAACAATAGTCGAATCGATTCATACTTCAGCGAGGATTACACTTCAGAAGTCTTCAAAAGCTTTCAAGCAAGGAGCTCTAAGTTACTTAGCGACTTTATACATAGGATTATTTCAATTATTAAACAAAACCCAGCAATACAAACCGTGTACTTCCACAACTTCTCACGATTCGATGGGATTTTTATCCTGAAGCACCTAGCGTTACATCATTCCAATTTTAGGCTAAAACCTCTTATGAGGAATAATAGAATTTATGAATTAGCAGTATACGCGGGTAATAAAAGAATCTTTAGCTTTCGTGACTCTCTGCATCTCCTTCCAGGAAAGCTAGATAGCCTTGCTAAGAGTCTATGCCCTGGTCTTGGTAGTAAGGGTTCTTTTGATCATAAAAAAGTGACAGTCGAAAATTTGGGTAAGATGAGAGCTAGCGTGTTAATGTATATGGAGCAAGACATACGTCTTCTTGGGGGTGTAATGCAAAATGCCCAAAGGTTGTATTGGACACACTACAAGGTGGACATTGTGAGCGTGCTCACTTGTTCAGCTATGGCTCTGAAAATCTTTCGCAAGCAGTTTTACGATGATCAATCATTCCCCATCCACATCCCTAATCGGAATGAAGATACCTTCATTCGTCGTGGATACTATGGAGGTCATACAGACGCTTACAAGAAATTGGGTAGAAACCTATTCTACTATGATGTGAACTCACTCTATCCGTTCATTATGAAAAAATGTCCCATGCCAGGAGGTAAGCCAGTCTGGGATGGTAATCTGGTTGATAAGGACATAGATAGCCTATTTGGATTTATAGAGGCTTTTGTGTCATGCCCTTCTTCAGTCAAAAAACCTTTTCTCCCCGTTCGGGGAAAAGATGGTACACTTCTCTTCCCCACGGGTGATTTTGTTGGTGTATACTATAGCGAGGAGTTAAAGTATGCAAGAGACATAGGCTACACTGTGATTCCAGTCAGTGGGTACCTCTTCGAGAAGAAGGAAAGCCCTTTCATAGAATATGTGAATTCTCACTTCGATAGTCGATTACAGGCAAAGAAAGATGGAAATGAAGCTTTGTCATTTGTTTATAAAATCCTTATGAATTCGCTCTATGGAAGATTTGGTATCAACCCAAATAGCACTAAAACGGAGTTATGCGATAGCGAGCGCTATCACTTTTTGATGAAACAAGATTCCTTCATTGGTTTTCATCCGATTATAGAAAACCTATACATGGTATCCTATCATACTGTTACGGCTGATGATAACATTCATTGGGCTCAGCCTAAGAACTCCGCAGTTCAACTTTCCGCCGCAATCACTGCATGCGCTAGGATCTACATGCACCCATTTATATCAAGGGATGACTGCTACTACACAGACACAGACTCTATCGTTCTTGCCAATCCTCTTCCAGAGGGCTTAATATCTTCCAAAGTCTTAGGGTTGTTTAAATTAGAAGATAAAATCAAAGAAGGATACTTTTTGGCGCCAAAAGCATATGGCTATATTTCCGAAGAAGACACAAATGTAATTAAGTTCAAAGGACCAGCAAAACACCTGGTGGATATTTCTTGGTTCAGAGAACAGCTCGCTAACCCTTCTCGTAGGATGAAAGTCCAAATCAAAAATGAATTCGGGATTGATTGGGACAACCAGACTGTCGGTGTTAAAGAATATGATTACAGTTTGGGGATTAAACTGAACAGTAAGAGGATTACTCAACCTGATGGAGAGACTTTACCCATTGAAGTCAATGATATGTGTGGGGTAGCCAAATCACTTTTTAAAAAGCTAATGAAACTGCAGACAACGAATACTCTTCTTAATGAGAAGTTGTCTCAGAAGGAAAGAGAGAGTGAAAAGAGAATGGATGGTGTGATAGTAGAAGAGATAAAAAAGATTGAATATTTGGGTATTAATATAGAGACTACTCTTACTGAAGAAAGCACTCAATTAGATAAAGAAGAAAGCGATGTAACTAAGACAGATTCTAAGAAACCAGATACGTAGCTTAAGAGTACACTTCGTTAACCCACGCTAGTTTAATAAAACCATACTGTCTGGCCAGAAGGAGCTTAGCCTGTCCGGAGATAGTGTAGTTAGAAGCATAAGCTATTAGACTAAGCAGTAAAGCTAGTAAGACCAGCTGTTAAATAAGCCATATCTGTCTTAAACCCGTTGCTAAAGCTAGTAAGCATACTCCAGCTACTAAACAGCTTGCTGCTAAAGCCTTTGAGCCTTAGGCATAAGCTGTTAAAGACTGTGCTGCTAAGTAAGACTACTCCATCTAGCTAACAGCTTCTTTCTTTCCAGTTGCTTCCTTCGGTAAGGGATGTCCGGGTGGATATCCCGCCTTACTACTAGGCGATGTCCCCAAGGATATCGTCTAGCATCCGTGAAACTCTCAGGTTGGAATAAGACTAGGAGAAGAAGTAATGCAAAGAGATAGAAAAACTACCTGATTAATTCAATCCTGCCCGGCCGGCCGGAGATAGTGTAGTTAAAGACAGTGAAGCTAAAGACAGTAGACAGTACCTGATTGATTCAATACTCCTTGCAGCTGGCTGCTCTCCTTAATTTCACAAAGAAAAGAATTGAGTGGTTTTAGCTCCTTGCCCTTAGTGAAGCGAGTTAGTTGTCCTGTTAGCGGTAGTTCTTTTTGTTGTTTTCCTCTCATCGTTAGCCAGCCTGTTTTCGTTGTTGGATAAGAACTATGTGTTTGATGCCGTCGAGTCAGGGAAGGGTAGAAACAAGGACATCTATTACTTTCCTTAGTCATCTAGCCAGCATTTTATGTCTTCTTTATACAGTTATCTAATTATAGAAGGGAATTTCTATTTTGTAAAAAGGCCAGCCAATGAAAGCTGTCTGATATAGGTAGGCCTAACACAAGTTTAGAAAAAAAGGCTTTATTTTAGGCCTCTAGTGAAAGAGTAAAGTAAGGAATTCCAGGCAGGCGATAGGGGCTTCGGGGGATAAGATTCATCGTATAAGCCTGAACCCTATTAGTTATGTGCTTCCCCTTCATACCCTAACCCTAATAAAGTGCTTACTAGCATATAGTAATGTACAGATTCACTCTTTATCTAATA